GTTCATGTAGCTTAACAAAAAGCAAAGCACTGAAAATGCTTAGATGGATATTCTAATCCCATAAACAAAAGGTTTGGTCCTGGCCTTATAATTAGTTGGAGGTAAGATTACACATGCGAACATCCATAAACCGGTGTAAAATCCCTTAAAGAAATTATCAAAAATTTAAGGAGAGGGTATCAAGCACATAAAATAGCTAAAGACACCTTGCCTAGCCACACCCCCACGGGACTCAGCAGTGATAAATATTAAGCAATGAACGAAAGTTTGACTAAGCTATACCTCTCAGGGTTGGTAAATTTCGTGCCAGCCACCGCGGTCATACGATTAACCCTAATTAATTACTCTCGGCGTAAAACGTGTTAACTGAATAATTAATAAATAGAATTAAAATTCAACTAATATGTGAAAATCCATTGTTAGAACTTAAATACAGTAACGAAGGTAATTCTAAATTTCATTAAAACACGATAGCTAAGACCCAAACTGGGATTAGATACCCCACTATGCTTAGCCCTAAACTATAATAATTCCATAACAAAATTATTTGCCAGAGAACTACTAGCCATAGCTTAAAACTCAAAGGACTTGGCGGTACTTTATATCCATCTAGAGGAGCCTGTTCTATAATCGATACACCCCGCTTTACCTCACCATCCCTTGCTAATTCAGCCTATATACCGCCATCTTCAGCAATCCCTCAAAAGGTAAAAAAGTAGGCAAGAGAATCAAACATAAAAACGTTAGGTCAAGGTGTAGCCAATGGGATGGGAAGCAATGGGCTACATTTTCTTTTTTTAAGAACACAACGCTATCCTTTATGAAATTAAAGGACAAAGGAGGATTTAGTAGTAAATTAAGAATAGAGAGCTTAATTGAATAGAGCAATGAAGTACGCACACACCGCCCGTCACCCTCCTCAAATTAAATATACTATGCCATAAATAATATTCAGTAAAAATTTATCAGAGGAGATAAGTCGTAACAAGGTAAGCATACTGGAAAGTGTGCTTGGAATAATCACAGTGTAGCTTAATATAAAGCATCTGGCCTACACCCAGAAGAATTCATAAAAATGAACACTTTGAACTAATTCTAGCCCCAACACCCATACATCTAATTATACAACACAATAAATCAAAACATTTACCCAAATAAAAGTATTGGAGAAAGAAATTTACATTAAGGAGCTATAGAGTTAGTACCGCAAGGGAAAGATGAAAGACCAATTTATAGTACAAATAAGCAAAGATAAAACCTTGTACCTTTTGCATAATGAATTAACTAGAAACCTTTTGACTAAGGGAACTAAAGCCAAAGATCCCGAAACCAAACGAGCTACCTAAAAACAATTTTACGAATCAACCCGTCTATGTAGCAAAATAGTGGGAAGATTTTTAGGTAGAGGTGAAAAGCCAAACGAGCTTGGTGATAGCTGGTAACCCAGAAAATGAATTTTAGTTCAATTTTAAATTTACCAAAAGAATAAAAAATCTATATGTAAATTTAAATTATAGCCAAAAGAGGGACAGCTCTTTAGGAATTGGAAAAAAACCTTTAATAGTGAATAAACAAATACAAATTAACCATTGTTGGCCTAAAAGCAGCCACCAATAAAGAAAGCGTTCAAGCTCAACATAATAAGCACTCTAATCCCTAAATTATAATAATTTCCTAAACTATAAACTGGGTTATTCTATAAATTTATAGAAGAAACACTGTTAATATGAGTAACAAGAACTTATTCTCCAAGCACAAGTGTATAACAACCCGGATAACCATTGTTAGTTATCAGATTATAGATATTACCCCTCAAATAAATTTATCTAAAAACTATCTGTTAATCCAACACAGGAGTGCAACAAGGAAAGATTAACCAAAATAAAAGGAACTCGGCAAACCAAAACCCCGCCTGTTTACCAAAAACATCACCTCTAGCATTACAAGTATTAGAGGCATTGCCTGCCCAGTGACTATAGTTTAACGGCCGCGGTATCCTGACCGTGCAAAGGTAGCATAATCATTTGTTCCTTAATTAGGGACTAGTATGAACGGCTAGACGAGGGTTTGACTGTCTCTTATTTTTGATCAGTGAAATTGACCTTCCAGTGAAGAGGCTGGAATCTTAAAATAAGACGAGAAGACCCTATGGAGCTTAAATTAACAAGCTTAATTATTATATCAACATCCTAATGGACTAAAACAAAAAATATAAGCTTAAAATTTTGGTTGGGGTGACCTCGGAGAACAAAAAATCCTCCGAACGATTATAACATAGACCAACAAGTCAAAGTAACTAACTTATCCAATTGACCCAAAACAATTTGATCAACGGACCAAGTTACCCTAGGGATAACAGCGCAATCCTATTTAAGAGTCCATATCGACAATAGGGTTTACGACCTCGATGTTGGATCAGGACATCCCAATGGTGCAGAAGCTATTAATGGTTCGTTTGTTCAACGATTAAAGTCCTACGTGATCTGAGTTCAGACCGGAGAAATCCAGGTCGGTTTCTATCTATTAACAATTTCTCCCAGTACGAAAGGATAAGAGAAATAGAGCCACCTTTATAGAAGTGCTCTAAATTAAATTTATGAATAAATCTAAATAAAAATTTTCTGTAAATTTCTTACCTAGACAAGGTTATTAGGGTGGCAGAGCCAGGAAATTGCGTAAGATTTAAAACCTTGTCCCCAGAGGTTCAAATCCTCTCCCTAATAGTGTACTTTATTAATATTTTAACACTCCTCATCCCAATCTTAATCGCTATAGCTTTCCTAACCTTAGTAGAACGCAAAATTCTAGGTTATATACAACTACGAAAAGGCCCAAACATCGTAGGACCCTATGGAATTTTACAACCATTCGCTGATGCCATAAAACTTTTCATAAAAGAACCTATACGACCTTTAACAACATCAATTACCCTATTTATTATTGCACCAACTCTATCCCTCACGCTAGCCCTAAGTCTATGAATTCCCCTACCAATACCGCATCCCCTAATCAACCTCAACCTAGGAATTCTATTTTTCCTAGCCACATCAAGCCTATCAGTATATTCAATCTTATGATCAGGATGAGCCTCAAACTCAAAATATTCACTATTTGGAGCATTACGAGCAGTAGCACAAACAATCTCATACGAAGTAACAATAGCTATCATCTTACTATCAGTACTTCTTATAAGTGGTTCATTCTCCTTACAAACACTTATCTTAACCCAAGAACATATATGACTTATTGTCCCCGCCTGACCCATAGCCATAATATGATTCATCTCAACATTAGCAGAGACTAATCGAGCTCCATTTGACCTAACCGAAGGTGAATCTGAATTAGTATCAGGCTTTAATGTTGAATACGCCGCAGGTCCATTCGCACTATTCTTTATGGCTGAATATACTAACATTATCCTTATAAATGCACTCACATCTATTATTTTCTTCGGTCCACTACACAATATAAACTTCCCAGAACTCTACTCTACAAACTTCATAATAGAAACCTTGTTATTATCATCTGTATTCCTATGAATTCGAGCATCGTATCCACGATTCCGCTATGACCAACTTATACATTTATTATGAAAAAACTTTTTACCACTAACATTAGCACTATGCATATGACATGTTTCTTTACCAATATTCATAGCAAGTATTCCACCATACATATAGAAATATGTCTGATAAAAGAGTTACTTTGATAGAGTAAATCATAGAGGTTAAACCCTCTTATTTCTAGAACAATAGGAGTTGAACCTAAATTTAAGAATTCAAAATTCTTCGTGCTACCATTACACCATATTCTATAAAGTAAGGTCAGCTAATTAAGCTATCGGGCCCATACCCCGAAAATGTTGGTTTAAATCCCTCCCGTACTAATAAACCCCATCACCATAACTATTATTTACTTTACTATCATCTCAGGACCCATTATTACAATATCCAGCTCCAACTTACTACTAATATGGGTAGGGCTTGAATTTAGTCTTCTAGCAATCATTCCTCTCCTAATTAATAAAAAAAACCCACGATCAACTGAAGCAGCAACAAAATACTTCGTTACCCAGGCAACAGCATCATTAATTATTTTACTAGCAATTATTCTAAATTATAAACAACTAGGAACCTGAATATTTCAACAACAAACAAACAATCTTATCCTCATCATAACATTAATTTCACTATCCATAAAACTTGGATTAGCACCATTTCATCACTGACTACCCGAAGTAACTCAGGGAATTGAACTTCACACAGGACTAATCTTACTCACATGACAAAAAATTGCCCCACTATCCATTCTATTCCAAATCCATAATCTACTTAATCCAACTATTACCTTAATCATAGCAACCCTATCAATTTTCATCGGAGCATGAGGAGGACTTAATCAAACACAAATACGAAAAATTATAGCCTATTCATCAATCGCTCACATAGGATGAATACTAGCCATTATTTCCTTCAACCCATCACTCACATTACTCAACCTAATCATCTACATCATACTAACAGTCCCAATATTTATAGTAATAATACTTAATTCATCTACAACAATCAACTCAATCTCACTTTTATGAAATAAAACCCCAATAATAATTTCTATAACATCCATTATTCTCCTGTCCCTTGGAGGATTACCACCACTAACAGGATTCCTACCAAAATGAATCATCATCACAGAATTACTAAACAACAACTGCCTAATCCTAACAACAATAATAGCTATAATAGCCCTACTTAACCTATTCTTCTATACACGATTAATTTACTCAACCTCTCTTACAACTTTCCCAACAAACAACAACTTAAAAATAATATCCCATCTAACCAACAAAAAATATAACCTCATTATCCCTATTCTCACCATTACAAGCACACTAACCCTACCACTATCACCCCAACTAATTATATAGAAGTTTAGGATATACAAGTCCAATAGCCTTCAAAGCTCTAAGAAAACAAACTAGTTTAACTTCTGTAAGGACTGTAAGACTTCACCCTACATCTATTGAATGCAAATCAATTGCTTTAATTAAGCTAAGCCCCCCCACCTCCTAGATTGGCAGGAATTAAACCTACGAAATTTTAGTTAACAGCTAAATACCCTACATCTGGCTTCAATCTACTTCTCCCGCCTATCAGAAAAGGGGCGGGAGAAGCCTTAGTAGGGTAAACCTCCTACACCTCCGAATTTGCAATTCGACATGAATATCACCTTAAGGCTTGGTAAAAAGAGGACTTAAACCTCTGTATTTAGATTTACAGTCTAATGCTTGCTCAGCCATTTTACCTATGTTCGTAAATCGTTGACTGTTTTCAACCAATCACAAAGATATCGGAACCCTATACTTACTATTTGGTGCTTGAGCAGGAATAGTAGGAACAGCATTAAGCATCTTAATTCGAGCCGAATTGGGTCAGCCAGGTGCTCTCCTAGGGGATGACCAAATCTATAATGTAATTGTTACCGCCCATGCATTCGTCATAATTTTCTTTATAGTAATACCAATAATAATTGGAGGCTTTGGTAACTGACTTGTACCTCTAATAATTGGCGCCCCTGACATAGCATTTCCACGAATAAACAATATAAGCTTCTGACTTCTTCCCCCATCATTTCTCCTATTACTAGCATCTTCTATAGTAGAGGCGGGAGCAGGGACAGGATGAACCGTATATCCCCCTCTAGCCGGAAACTTAGCCCATGCTGGTGCATCAGTTGATTTAACAATTTTCTCACTACATTTAGCTGGTGTATCTTCTATTCTTGGTGCAATCAATTTTATCACAACTATCATTAACATGAAACCTCCAGCCATAACACAATATCAAACACCACTATTTGTTTGATCAGTCCTAATTACAGCCGTCCTATTACTACTATCACTACCAGTTCTAGCTGCAGGTATTACTATACTACTAACAGATCGAAACCTTAACACAACCTTCTTCGACCCTGCTGGAGGAGGTGACCCAATTCTCTACCAACATCTATTTTGATTCTTTGGTCACCCAGAAGTTTATATCTTAATTCTTCCAGGATTCGGCATTATCTCACATGTAGTCACTTATTACTCAGGTAAAAAAGAACCATTCGGATATATAGGAATAGTTTGAGCTATAATATCTATCGGCTTCTTAGGGTTTATCGTCTGAGCACATCATATATTTACCGTAGGACTTGACGTAGATACGCGGGCTTACTTCACATCTGCTACTATAATTATTGCCATTCCAACTGGTGTCAAAGTATTTAGCTGACTCGCAACTCTACATGGAGGAAATATCAAATGATCTCCAGCTATACTATGAGCCCTAGGCTTTATTTTCCTATTTACAGTAGGTGGACTTACAGGAATTGTCTTATCTAACTCTTCACTTGATATTGTTCTTCACGATACATATTATGTAGTAGCCCATTTCCACTATGTATTATCTATAGGAGCAGTATTCGCTATTATAGCTGGTTTCGTGCACTGATTCCCACTATTTTCTGGTTATACTCTGAGCGATACTTGAGCTAAAGCTCATTTCGCAATCATATTTGTTGGAGTTAATATAACATTCTTTCCTCAACACTTCTTAGGACTTTCAGGTATGCCTCGACGATACTCAGATTACCCAGACGCTTATTCTACATGAAACACAGTATCCTCAATAGGATCTTTCATTTCACTTACAGCTGTCCTTGTAATAATTTTTATAATTTGAGAAGCCTTTGCCTCCAAACGAGAAGTTATATTAGTAACTCACTCCTCAACTAATCTTGAGTGACTTCACGGCTGTCCACCACCCTATCACACATTTGAAGAACCTTCCTTCGTTAAAGTAAAATAAGAAAGGAAGGAATCGAACCCCCTTAAATTGGTTTCAAGCCAATCTCATAACCTCTATGTCTTTCTCAATGAGATATTAGTAAAATCATTACATAACTTTGTCAAAGTTAAATTATAGACTAAAATCTATATATCTCTATGGCTTACCCATTCCAACTAGGCTTACAAGATGCTTCATCCCCTATTATAGAAGAACTAATTAATTTTCACGACCATACTTTAATAATTGTTTTCCTAATTAGCTCTCTAGTACTTTATATTATTTCACTCATACTTACAACAAAATTAACACATACTAGTACAATAGACGCTCAAGAAGTCGAAACTATTTGAACAATCCTTCCAGCTGTAATTCTTATTTTAATTGCTCTTCCATCATTACGAATTTTATACATAATAGATGAAATTAACAACCCTGTACTAACAGTAAAAACTATAGGTCACCAATGATACTGAAGCTACGAATATACTGACTATGAAGACCTATGCTTCGACTCATATATAGTACCAACAGACGACCTAAAACCAGGTGAACTACGACTATTAGAAGTTGATAATCGCGTAGTACTCCCAATAGAGTTACCCATTCGTATGCTTATTTCATCTGAAGATGTCCTTCACTCATGAGCCGTTCCATCCTTAGGACTAAAAACTGACGCAATTCCAGGACGCCTAAATCAAGCAACAATTACATCAAATCGACCAGGATTATTTTATGGACAATGTTCAGAAATCTGCGGATCTAATCACAGTTTTATACCTATCGTTCTTGAGATAGTACCTCTAAAACACTTTGAAAATTGATCAGCCTCAATAATCTAATTCACTGCGAAGCTTAGAGCGTTAACCTTTTAAGTTAAAGTTAGAGACCCTAAATCTCCACAGTGATATGCCACAACTAGACACATCCACATGATTTATTACTATTATTTCATCTCTTATCACCCTATTTGTTTTATTCCAATTAAAAATTTCCTCACAATCATTCCCATTACCTCCATCACCAAAAACTATAACAGCATTAAAAACAAAAAACCCTTGAGAGTCAAAATGAACGAAAATCTATTCTCCTCTTTCATTACCCCCACAGTAATAGGCTTACCAATTGTTGTAACCATTATTATATTTCCATCAATCTTATTTCCATCATCAGAACGCTTAATCAGTAACCGTCTACATTCATTTCAACATTGACTAATTAAGCTAATTATCAAACAAATAATACTAATCCACACACCAAAGGGACGTACATGAGCACTTATAATCGTTTCTCTAGTTATATTTATTGGATCTACTAACCTTCTAGGTCTACTTCCCCATACATTTACTCCAACAACTCAACTATCAATAAACCTTAGTATAGCAATCCCACTATGAGCCGGAGCGGTAATCCTAGGGTTCCGACACAAACTAAAAAACTCATTAGCCCATTTCCTACCACAAGGAACCCCAATCTCTCTAATTCCAATACTAATTATTATTGAGACTATTAGCCTATTTATTCAACCAATAGCACTAGCAGTCCGACTTACAGCAAATATCACTGCAGGACATCTCCTAATACATTTAATTGGAGGGGCTACACTAGTATTAATAAACATTAGTCCACCTACTGCTACAATTACATTTATCATCCTTCTACTACTTACAGTATTAGAATTCGCCGTAGCATTAATTCAAGCTTACGTATTTACCCTACTTGTAAGTCTTTACCTACACGATAATACATAATGACCCACCAAACACATGCATATCATATAGTTAACCCTAGTCCATGACCATTAACAGGAGCATTTTCCGCCCTTCTACTCACATCAGGATTAGTAATATGATTCCATTATAACTCCTCTACACTTCTATTCTTAGGTCTTCTAGCTAACATTCTAACAATATATCAATGATGACGAGACATTGTACGGGAAGGCACATTCCAAGGACATCACACCCCCATTGTCCAAAAAGGACTTCGATACGGTATAATCCTATTTATTATCTCTGAAGTGTTTTTCTTCGCCGGATTCTTCTGAGCATTCTATCACTCCAGCCTTGTACCTACACATGATCTCGGAGGTTGCTGACCTCCAACAGGAATTACTCCTCTTAATCCTCTAGAAGTCCCACTCCTCAACACATCAGTTCTTCTAGCATCAGGTGTATCAATTACATGAGCACATCATAGCCTTATAGAGGGAAAACGAAACAATATAAATCAAGCCCTATTCATTACCATCCTTCTAGGACTTTACTTTACTGTTCTACAAGCCTCAGAGTACTTCGAAACATCATTCTCCATTTCAGATGGAATCTATGGATCAACATTCTTTATAGCAACAGGATTCCATGGCCTCCATGTAATTATCGGATCCACATTTCTTATCGTATGCCTTCTACGACAACTTAAATACCACTTTACATCAAAACACCACTTCGGATTTGAAGCGGCAGCATGATACTGACATTTTGTAGATGTGGTATGACTTTTCCTATATGTTTCTATCTATTGATGAGGATCTTACTCTCTTAGTATAAATAATATAGCTGACTTCCAATCAGTAGATTCCGATACTTACGGAAGAGAGTATAATCAATTTATTAACAATTATTCTAATTAACAGCCTCCTATCACTTACTCTTATCTTAGTGGCATTCTGACTGCCACAAATAAACTTATATACAGAAAAAGCAAACCCATATGAATGCGGATTTGACCCAACAAGTTCCGCACGTCTACCATTCTCTATAAAATTCTTTCTAGTAGCTATCACTTTTCTCCTATTTGACCTAGAGATTGCCCTTCTACTTCCACTTCCATGAGCAATTCAATCTACCAGTATCACAACAACAACAATTACAGCTTTCGTTTTAATTACCATCCTGTCCTTGGGACTGTCCTACGAATGAGCACAAAAAGGCCTAGAATGAACAGAATAATTGGTAATTAGTTTAAATAAAATTAATGATTTCGACTCATTAGATTATGATAATAATCATAATTACCAATATAACATCTGCTTTTCTTAACCTCACTCTAGCCTTTACCATTTCGCTTATAGGGACTTTGACATTTCGCTCTCATCTAATGTCAACTTTATTATGCTTAGAAGGGATAATACTATCCTTATTTATCATAATCTCAGCATCAACCCTAAACTCTAACTCTATAATTTCTTTTTCAATCCCTGTAACAATTATAGTATTTGCGGCATGTGAAGCAGCAGTAGGACTAGCTCTACTAGTAAAGGTATCAAACACATACGGAACTGACTATGTTCAAAATCTTAACCTTCTACAATGCTAAAAATTATTTTCCCATCACTTATATTATTTCCAACAACCTGATTATCAAGCCCCAAAAAAACCTGAACAAACGTAACATCTTATAGCTTTATAATTAGCCTCATCAGCCTATGCCTCCTATGACAAAACGACGAAAACTACCTAAATTTCTCAACTACATTCTCTTCAGATCCATTATCTACCCCTCTAATCATTTTAACTACCTGACTCCTTCCACTTATACTAATAGCTAGTCAAAATCACCTAAAAAAAGAAAAATTATCATATCAAAAATTCTATATCTCCATATTAATCAGTCTCCAAATCCTATTAATTTTAACCTTTTCAGCAACCGAACTTATCCTATTCTACATTTTATTTGAAGCTACATTAATTCCTACACTAGTCATTATCACCCGATGAGGTAATCAAACAGAACGACTAAACGCAGGGATCTATTTTTTATTTTATACACTAATTGGCTCAATCCCACTTTTAATTGCTCTCATTTCAATTCAAAACTCCATAGGGACTCTAAATCTATCAATTTTATCACTATCCTATTACTCTATAAACTCCTCATGATCTAACAATATTCTATGATTAGCATGCATAATAGCATTTCTCATTAAAATACCACTATATGGTGTTCACCTTTGATTACCTAAAGCACATGTCGAAGCACCAATTGCAGGATCTATAGTACTAGCAGCGATCCTCTTAAAACTAGGAGGGTATGGAATAATCCGAATTTCCATTATTCTAGACCCCCTAACAAAATATATAGCTTATCCATTCATTCTTTTATCCTTATGGGGAATAATCATAACAAGCTCAATTTGTCTACGACAGACAGATTTAAAATCATTAATCGCTTACTCCTCTGTAAGTCATATAGCCCTAGTAATTGCAGCCATCATAATTCAAACCCCATGAAGTTTTATAGGAGCCACCATATTAATAATTGCCCATGGATTAACTTCCTCCCTCCTGTTCTGCCTAGCAAATACAAACTACGAACGAATCCACAGTCGAACTATAATTATAGCACGAGGCTTACAAATAATCTTCCCTCTAATAGCAACATTATGGCTACTAGCAAGTCTAGCCAACCTAGCACTACCACCATCAATTAACCTGATAGGAGAATTATTTATTGCCATATCACTTTTCTCATGATCAAACTTTTCAATTATCCTTATAGGGGCCAACATTGTTATTACAGCTATATATTCTATTTACATAATTATTACTACCCAACGAGGAAAACTAACAAACCACATCAACAATCTTCAACCTTCACACACACGAGAATTAACCCTCATGTTCCTTCACATTATTCCCCTAATCTTATTAACCATTAACCCTAAACTAATTTCAGGTCTTACAGTATGTAAATATAGTTTACAAAAAAACATTAGACTGTGAATCTAACAACAGGAAATTAACCTCCTTATTTACCAAGAAAGTATGCAAGAACTGCTAACTCATGCCACCATGCCTAAACTCATGGCTTTCTTACTTTTATAGGATAAAAGTAATCCATTGGTCTTAGGAACCAAAAACCTTGGTGCAAATCCAAATAAAAGTAATAAACATAATTACATCATCAATCCTAACAATCTTTATCATTTTATGTCTCCCTATCTTCATTTCAATAACTAACCTAATTAAACATATTAACCTCCCACTGTATGCTACTTCATCAATTAAATTTTCATTCTTCCTAAGCCTTGTACCTCTCCTTCTATTTTTCCATCAAAACACAGAATATATAATTACTAGCTGACATTGAATTACTATTAACTCAATTAACATAACAATAAACTTTAAAATTGACTATTTCTTCATCTTATTCCTATCAGTAGCACTCTACGTCACATGATCCATTATACAATTTTCCTCCTGATATATACACTCAGACTACCATGTTAACCGATTCATTAAGTACTTAATAATGTTCCTAATTACCATACTAATTTTAACCTCAGCCAACAATCTATTTCAACTATTCATTGGTTGGGAAGGAGTAGGAATTATATCATTCCTACTTATTGGTTGATGGTACGGACGTGCTGACGCAAACACAGCAGCTTTACAAGCTATTTTATATAACCGAATTGGAGACGTAGGCTTCATCTTAGCCATAACATGATTCTGCCTAAATATAAACTCCTGGGAACTTCAACAAATTCTACATACTAATAATAGTAACTTTATTCCTCTCCTAGGCCTACTAATCGCAGCAACAGGAAAATCAGCCCAATTTGGACTTCACCCATGACTCCCATCTGCCATAGAAGGACCCACACCAGTATCAGCCCTACTTCATTCAAGCACCATAGTTGTTGCAGGAATTTTCTTACTAATTCGATTCCACCCTCTTCTATCAAATAATAGCACTATTCTAACAATAATGATATGCCTCGGAGCCCTAACCACACTATTTACAGCCATCTGTGCACTTACCCAAAATGACGTAAAAAAAATTGTTGCATTTTCTACATCCAGCCAACTAGGTCTTATAATAGTAACCTTAGGTATTAACCAACCATACTTAGCTTTCTTCCACATTTGTACACACGCATTTTTCAAAGCCATACTATTTATATGCTCAGGATCAATTATTCATAGCCTTAACGATGAGCAAGATATTCGAAAAATAGGAGGTATCATAAAAATTATACCGTTCACATCATCCTGTCTAATCGTCGGAAGCCTAGCCCTAACAGGAATACCATTCCTAACCGGCTTCTACTCAAAAGACTCTATCATCGAATCTATTAACACCTGTAATACCAACGCCTGAGCCCTATTGATTACACTTTTAGCCACATCAATAACAGCCATATACAGTATACGAATCATCTACTTCGTCGCAATAACCAAACCTCGGTATCCTCCTATAATTATTATCGATGAAAATAACCCAAACTTAACTAATCCAATTAAACGTTTAGCCCTTGGTAGCATTCTAGCTGGCTACGTCCTATCAAACAACATTCCACCAACCAACATCCAAATCCTAACAATACCTATATACTTAAAAATTACAGCCTTAGTAGTTTCCATTTTAGGATTCCTAATTGCCCTAGAATTAAATAACTCAACCCTAAAATTTTATATAAGCAAAATTAAACCATTCTCAATATTCTCAACTTCATTAGGCTTCTTTCCCTCAATCCTTCACCGCATAATTCCATTGAAATCCCTAGACCCAAGCTTTAAAGTATCATTAGGGTTATTAGATCTAATCTGACTAGAAAAATCTATCCCAAAATCCACTTCACTAATTCATACTTTTACATCAAAAATATTAACTACTCAAAAAGGAATAATTAAACTTTATTTTCTATCATTTTTGATTACCATAATCCTAGTGATTATCCTCTATATTATTAATCCCGAGTGATTTCAATAATAATAAAAATACCAGCAAATAGAGACCACCCAGCCACAACTATTATTCAAGTAACACAGCTATACATGGCCGCTACACCAACTCCACCCTCTAACATGACACCAATATCATCAACCTCATACATCATTCAATCACTCAACCCATCAAAATTAACTAACTCAACCTCATTTCAATTATCAATTATCCACACAAAAAATAACTCTACTAAAAACCCAATAACCAAAAACCCAAAAATTAATCAACTAGAACCCCAAGTCTCAGGATACTCTTCAGTAGCCATAGCCGTTGTATAACCGAACACAACCATTATTCCACCCAAATAAATTAAAAACACCAATAAACCTAAAAACGAACCACCAAACCCTAAAATTATTAAACAACCAACAAATCCACTAATAATTAGACCTAGTCCACCATAAATAGGTGAAGGTTTCAATGCTAACCCAATACAACCTGCCAAAAACAACAAGCTTAGAGTAAAAATATAATAAGTCATTATTTCTACACAGCACTTAACTGTGACCAATGACATGAAAAATCATCGTTGTAATTCAACTATAGAAACTCCTAATGACAAACATCCGAAAAACACACCCATTATTCAAAATTATTAACCACTCTTTCATTGACCTTCCAGCCCCATCAAACATTTCATCATGATGAAACTTTGGCTCACTCCTAGGAATCTGCCTAATAATCCAAATCATTACAGGCCTATTCCTAGCTATACACTACACATCAGATACAATAACAGCATTTTCATCAGTCACACATATTTGCCGAGACGTAAACTATGGCTGACTAATCCGCTATATACACGCTAACGGAGCATCAATATTTTTTATCTGCCTCTTCCTTCACGTCGGACGAGGAATGTACTACGGATCCTACACTTTTATAGAAACATGAAATATCGGAGTAGTACTGCTATTTGCAGTAATAGCTACAGCATTCATAGGATATGTTCTTCCATGAGGACAAATATCATTCTGAGGAGCAACAGTAATTACAAACTTACTTTCAGCAATTCCATACATCGGAACTACTTTAGTAGAATGAATCTGAGGTGGGTTTTCAGTTGACAAAGCAACTCTAACACGCTTTTTTGCATTTCACTTCATCCTTCCATTTATTATCACAGCCCTAGTAGTAGTCCATCTACTATTCCTGCACGAAACAGGCTCTAACAACCCAACGGGCCTTAACTCAGACTCAGATAAAATTCCATTCCACCCTTACTACACTATCAAAGACATCTTAGGAGTAATTATAATAATTATATTCCTAATAACTCTAGTGTTATTCTTCCCTGATCTACTTGGAGACCCTGACAATTATACACCAGCCAATCCTCTAAACACACCACCTCACATCAAGCCAGAATGATACTTCCTATTCGCCTACGCCATTCTCCGATCTATTCCCAACAAACTAGGAGGGGTTCTAGCCCTAATCCTATCAATTCTAGTATTGACCCTTCTTCCATTCCTACACACCTCCAAACAACGAAGCCTTATATTCCGTCCTATCACACAGACACTCTACTGAATTCTAGTGGCCAACTTACTAGTATTAACCTGAATCGGAGGCCAACCAGTAGAACATCCATTTATTATTATTGGCCAACTAGCATCAATCAGCTATTTCTCTATTATCCTAATCTTTATGCCAATCGCAGGCATTATCGAAGACAGTATACTTAAATGAAACTTATGTCTTAATAGTATAACTTATTACCCTGGTCTTGTAAACCAGAAATGAAGAAATATCTTCTTAAGACATCAAGAAGAAGGAATATCTCCCCACCATCAACACCCAAAGCTGATATTCTGATTAAACTACTTCTTGCCGTACATAAAAATATCTACCACATAGGACATTTATGTATATCGTACATTAAATTATTTACCCCTAGCATATAAGCAAGTATTAATTATTAATGGATACAGCACATTACTTATACATCCACATTCATTTCATCACAACATGACTATCATTTCCTACATTTTAATTAATGATCTTTACACATATCTGTGTTATCTTACATACACCATTACAGTCATAAACCTTTCTCTTCCATATGACTATCCCCTTCCCCATTTTGTCTCTTATTCTACCATCCTCCGTGAAACCAACAACCCGCCCACCTAGACCCCTCTTCTCGCTCCGGGCCCATACTACTTGGGGGTAGCTAAACTGAAACTTTACCAGGCATCTGGTTCTTACTTCAGGGCCATCAAATGCGTTATCGCCCATACGTTCCCCTTAAATAAGACATCTCGATGGTACGGGTCTAATCAGCCCATGACCAACATAACTGTGGTGTCATGCATTTGGTATTTTTTTAATTTTCGGATGCTATCACTCAACATAGCCGTCAAGGCATGAAGGTCAGCCCAACTTGTAGCCGAACTCACATTTAAGGATCATTAGTCCGCATAACCCAATCATCTAAGGCAATATATTAATGCTTGTATGACATAAATTTAATTACTACCAGAATTCTATTCACAAACCCCCCACTCCCCCTTAATGCCAAACCCCAAAAACATTAACTTCAATCCCATAAGTTTTACACCATTCTAGTGGTTCAAAAAATATAACTTAAATTTTAGTATTATAAAAATCACCTTAATAAATTTATTTCTTAAATCCGTAACCCCAACACCAAAATTTCCGTAATGAAAATTTA